TAAACCAAAGACATCCTTTAAATACTTATTTTGCTTCAATCTCAACCAACTATATAAAAGGAAAATTGAAGATTTAGTTACGATTAGAAATCCACTTTTCTGTCTTTATCCATAGGTCCTTTATTCATACTCGTTCAATTGGAAGTTTTGATCCAATAAAAAAATTATGTTTCGTAATCTCCTAATCCAAGTTTTCAATTTCTAATTGACTCTTGAATACGAATCACGAGAATTAATATTCTTACTCTAATTTTTCATTGAGAGGTAAAGGATTTAATCCTTTTAAGAAAAAAAGTTTTTGGTCGCAATATGCGCCGGGGACCCCTTAACTATGTAGGGTTAATGGAACGAATCACACTTTTACCACTAAACTATACCCGCTATGATGTGATTATTGTATATATAGAAACTTTTTGTCGAGTAAGAGAATCGGGTAGAATCAGAAAAGAATTTGAAAAGAATAAAAAAAAAAAAAAAATTTAGAGCGTTGGAGTATTCTATTTCTTCAGGGAATCTAGTGAGATTAGGAAAACAAGTATTTTTTTTTTAATCCAATCAAAATCATTATCTTTTATGATATTTGACAAGATAGCCCCCGCCGCGAGCTAAGCCGTGAAAAAAAAAAGGTAGTTTTTTTTTCTTTCTATTTGAGATTTTTCATATCATATAGCAATCCAAAATATGGATTGCTATATGATATTGATTGGTTAATTGCAATATTGAGTTAGAGATGTCTTTTTCGAGCCCTACTTTATCGAAATCGAAAACAAATTACAAGGATTACTCAGGCAAGTTTTCTATATTTATGATTTGATTATAGAATAAACCCTTTCTATTAAATCTTTTCTATTTTTAGTTCTTATTATCTATTTTTTAATAGATAGAAAATCAAATTTCTTATAATACTTTTTTATACAATACTTTACTTTTATAGATATTCAAAAATCTATAAAATAGACTTGAATATATAGTCAAGAATATAGACTAGACTATGATAGTCTATTTTATGATAATCTAAAATAGGGTCTAAAAGGAATGGAATAAAAGGAATAGAATAAAACGAAAGGAATAAAGTAATAAAAAAAAAGGGGCATGGCATATAATATAAAAGGACTTTCTTTTTCAAACCCCATTAATGTAATGTAATATGGTAATTCTCTTTTTTTTTTCGATTGGGAGAGATGGCTGAGTGGACTAAAGCGTCGGATTGCTAATCCGTTGTATGAGTTTTTCGTACCGAGGGTTCGAATCCCTCTCTTTCCGGTTCTGTTAATAACTTTTAACAACTTTTTCTATTTTAATTAAAGAAAATAAAAAAAAATGTTAAGCAAATTAAATATTCCAAAATAAACCAAATAATTTGGGTTTTATTTTATTCTTCACGTCCGGGATTACGTCCTGGATCATTAGATAAAAATCCAAAGATGAAGAGAGAAACAAAGGATATTACTACTGTGTAAACAGACAATTTAAGAGTAAGCATTCGACAATCTCCATGATCTTTATTTGTGTTGCAAAAAACAACTATTATTCCTACTCTACTATAGTAAACAAACAATCTAAAAGTAAGCATTAGATAATCAATCTAAAAGTAAGCATTAGATAATTTCCAAGATCTTTTTTTATATCACATATTCTATTTTCACACCACGAAACGAATTAGAATTTTTTCTCGAATAAATCATGAATTCTTCTAGGACAGTATAAAAAATTTTATCGAAAACTTACAGCAGCTTGCCAAACAAAAGCTAATAAAAAAAACAACAGAGGGATTATTGGCATAACATCTACTATTGGATTCAAAAAAGCGTATGCTTCCGGCAATTTTGTAAACAAAAAACTGTTTGAATAAAGGGCAGGATTAAGACAGATACAAATGAAACTCAAAATATTAAGCATATTAAACATCTTTTTCCTAAAGATAATTGTATTTGGATTTTTGAGATACAAATGAAACTCAAAATATTAAGCATAATAAACACCTTCAAATCCAAAATCCTTCAATAAAACTTGAAACTGATCCACCCAATCAAAAATCGTTGAATTCTCACTTAAAAAAAAGAATAAAAGAAATCCTATTTTCATACAATATCTTAATTGAATTATATATTATGATCAAGACATTTTGCTTAATTCGAAATTTACATATATTAAAATCCAAACAACAAGCAAATCCAATTCAGAGATATTTGGCCGGTAATTGGCGAAGAACCCATAATAATACTAATATGACTACTTGATTTAATTAGTGTTAAATCGAAATGGAAATGGGGCGTCGCCAAGTGGTAAGGCAACGGGTTTTGGTCCCGCTATTCGAAGGTTCGAATCCTTCCGTCCCAAAGCAATACGCTTTTTCCGTCCCAAAGCAATACGCTTTTTACGTCCCAAAGCATATTGCTTTTATATTATGATATATTCTACATTTAAATAATCTAAAAAAATAGAAATAAAGATAAAGATTTTCCAAATAAAAGTTGTCTTTTTAAACAACTTTTGAAGATTTAACAGTATAATAAGTTAAATTCTTCTTTATTTGTTTTTGAATCTTCTTGATAGAAATTAAGACTAAGATTCAGATGGATAGAACAAATCAAGTAACTAAATGAAGTCATTTTGCCTCCAAATTGGAAAATTTGACATTATCTTCAAACAATGTGTTGTTTTTATTATGCATTTTCTTTAAGATTCTTTATTATTCTATAATAAATAGATAGATAGTCAATTTCATTAATAGATAGATAGTCAATTTCATTAATAGATAGATAGTCAATTTCATTAATTAAAATAGAATGAATTTTAGTTAATTCTTTTGTTTTATTCATTCTGTCTTTTTTCTTAACACATTTACATTCATATTGACAACAATGTATCAGATAGGTATAATCTAATTTGGGTAATTGGATCTTTTTTGTAGATCCATTTTTCCCTATTCCATAACTTTTCTTTTTTTCTTCATTCAAATAGAACTAAAATGATCGGTGAGAAGGCTTTTGTTAGAGTAGTTTAATGATATCCATATATTTATTCAAAAAATTAATAAAAAGAAATATAAAAAAAAGAAACCTTAAGCAATGTGTTAAGCAATTAATAACGTAAGAAATACAGAGAATTTCTATCAATTTTGACTTTACCTATATTTTCTATTTTTATTTGAGAACTTTTTCGATTCTTTTTTTATATTATCTTTTTTTATTTCTATTATCCCCCTTTTGTTCAAAATCGATTAGAATTCTTTTGTGTTCATTTCTTGCTAGTTTCATTTTTTGATTGTGTCGTAGCATTCAATGGTTTTCTTTAATTTGATTTTGATTCTATCTCCATAACCAAATTTTGTTTATTTGGGTTGCTAACTCAATGGTAGAGTACTCGGCTTTTAAGTGCGACTAACAGCTTTTACACATTTGTATGAAGAAAGGGTTCGTCCATATCATCGGTATGGTTTGTAAGACCATGACTGATCCTAAAAGGAATGAGTGGAAAAAATAGCATGTCATATTAATGAAAAATTCTTAGAATATTTTATTCTTACCAGACCGATTCTAAATCCTGTTTGAATTAATTATGTTAGAACATAACAAAATGAATCAAAAGTGGGTCGACTTAAAGTTAATATTAATAAATAAATGGATAGAGCTTCACGGCTCGAATTATAAATTAATTCGAAATTTTAGGGGAACAAAAAAGAAAAGAGCTCTCATTCTTAATTTGAATGATTTTCCAATTTAATTTTGAATTCGATGTTAAAAATGGATTAGTGCCTGATGCGGAAAACCCCAATGCAGTTTCAATTTTTTTAATGAATCCTAACTATTAGCCATTTTACGGCAGGAGGGTGGCTGAATGTGTATAAGAAAGAGTATATTGATAATCAATAATTTTCCAAAATCAAAAGAGCGATTGGTTTGAAAAAGTAAAGGATTTCTAACCATTTAGATAGAGAAAAAGTAAAGGATAGAGAGTCCGTTGATTCTTTTAAATACCTATAAAATAGGTATTTATTATACCATTTTGTTTTTATGATATCGCACTATGTATCATTAAGAAATCACCTACCTTTGCTTCAATCAACTCGAATTGCAAATGAAAATAGAGAAACATCAAAGATATTTTGAACTAAATAGATCTCAAAAAAACGACTTTCTATACCCACTTATGTTTCGGGAGTATATTTATACCTTTGTTCAGGATCCTGGTTTCAATAGATCCATTTTATTCGAAAAAATAGCTTATGATAAGAAATTGAGTTTACTAATTGTAAAACGTTTAATTGCTCGAATATATCAAAAGAATCTCTTTTTTTTTTCTTTTAATGATTCAAACCAAAATCAAGTTTTTAGGTACAACAAAAAATTGTATTCGAAAATGATATCAGAAGGATTTTCAGTCATTGTGGAAATTCCATTTTCTCTACAATTAGTATCTTCCTTAGAAAAGTTAAAAATAGTAAAATCTCATAATTTGCGATCAATTCATTCAATATTTTCTTTTTTAGAGGGTAAATTGTCGCATTTAAATTATGTGTTAGATGTACTAATACCTTATCCTATCCATCTAGAAAAATTGGTTCAAACTACTCGTTACTGGGGGAAAGACCCTTCCTATTTCCATTTATTACGACTCTTTCTTCACGAGTATGGGAATTGGGACTCCTTTCTTATTTCAAAGAGATTGAGTTCCATTTTTGGGAAAATGAATCCAAGATTCTTCTTATTCCTATATAACTCTTATGTATATGAATACGAATCCGTCTTATTTTTTCTTCGTAACCAATGCTCTCATTTACGATCAACATTTTATCGGGTCTTTCTTGAGCGAATATTTTTCTATGGAAAAATAGAATATTTTGCAGAAGTCATTTCTAATGGTTTTGGGGCCACCCTGTCCTTGTTCAAGGATTTTTTCACACATTATATTAGATATCAAGGGAAATCCATTCTGGCTTCAAAGAATCCCCCTCTTCTGATGAGGAAATGGAAATATTATCTTGTCATTTTATCTCA